GCTGGCGTAGCTTAAATAAAGCATAACACTGAAGATGTTAAGATGAACTTTAAAAAGTTTCGCAGGCACAAAGGCTTGGTCCTGACTTTACTATTAGCTCTAACCTGATTTATACATGCAAGTATCCGCACCCCCGTGAGAATGCCCTCAATCCCCTGCCCGGGGACAAGGAGCAGGCATCAGGCACACAAATTAGCCCATGACGCCTTGCTACGCCACACCCCCAAGGGACTTCAGCAGTAATAAACATTAAGCCATAAGTGAAAACTTGACTTAGTTACGGTTATGAGGGTCGGTAAAATTCGTGCCAGCCACCGCGGTTATACGAAAGACCCCAGTTAATAGCCACGGCGTAAAGGGTGGTTAAGGAATATATTAAATAAAGCTAAAGATCTTCTAAGCCGTCATACGCACTCCGAAGACACGAGACCCAAACACGAAAGTAGCTTTAGATCTCCCGACTCCACAAAAGCTAAGAAACAAACTGGGATTAGATACCCCACTATGCTTAGCCATAAACCTAGATGTAATTTTACATTCACATCCGCCCGGGAACTACGAGCACAGCTTAAAACCCAAAGGACTTGGCGGTGCCTCAGACCCACCTAGAGGAGCCTGTTCTAGAACCGATAACCCCCGTTAAACCTCACCACTCCTTGTTTTCTCCGCCTATATACCGCCGTCGTCAGCTCACCCTGTGAAGGCCCAATAGTAAGCAAAATGGATGCACCCAAAAACGTCAGGTCGAGGTGTAGCGTATGGAGTGGGAAGAAATGGGCTACATTTTCTAAATAACAGAATATTACGAACAGCACCCTGAAAATGGTGCTCAAAGGTGGATTTAGTAGTAAAAAGCAAACAGAGTGTCCTTTTGAATTAGGCTCTGAGGCGCGCACACACCGCCCGTCACTCTCCCCCACCCACTAAACCTAAAACTTATATATAATACACCAACTACCAATACGGGGAGGCAAGTCGTAACATGGTAAGTGTACCGGAAGGTGCACTTGGAATAATCAAAACGTGGCTAAAACAGTAAAGCATCTCCCTTACACCGAGAAGACATCCATGCAAATTGGGTCGTTTTGAGCTAAACAGCTAGCTTAATTACCTAAACAACCAAAACAACATTAAAATCCTTAATAAAACTACAACACACAAAACTAAAACATTTTTCCGCCCAAGTATATGAGATAGAAAAGGCAAACAATAAGCCACAATAATAGTACCGCAAGGGAACGCTGAAAAAGAAATGAAACAAATCATCAAAGCACAAAAAAGCAGAGATTCATCCTCGTACCTTTTGCATCATGATTTAGCCAGTCCCCTGAGCAAAGCGCACTTCAGTTCAAACCCCCGAAACTAAGTGAGCTACCCCGAGGCAGCCTACCAAATAGGGCCAACCCATCTCTGTGGCAAAAGAGTGGGAAGACCTCCGGGTAGAGGTGACAGACCTACCGAACTTAGTTATAGCTGGTTGCCTAAAAAATGAATAGTAGTTTAGCCTCGCACTCCTTGCCCCACAAGCACCCAAAGCCCAACGAGTTAAAGAAATATGCGAGAGTTAATCAAAGGGGGTACAGCCCCTTTGAAAAAGGATACAACCTCAACAGGAGATTAAAGATTATATTAAATAAGATACACCGCCCCAGTGGGCCTAAAAGCAGCCACCTGAACAGACAGCGTTAAAGCTCAAGCAAACCAAAAATCCATTATCCAAATAGTTCATCCAAAATCCCTAATAATATTAGGCTATTCCATGCCTACATGGAAGAAATACTGCTAAAATGAGTAATAAGAAGGAACCCCCTTCTCCTAAGCCCACGTGTATTCTAGATCGGACCCCCCACTAGTAATTATCGAACCCAACCAAAGAGGGTAATGTGACCATATTAAATACCAAGAAAACACCACAACCACAATCGTTAATCCCACACCGGAAGGCCCCAAGGAAAGACTAAAAGAAAAGGAAGGAACTCGGCAAACACAAGCCTCGCCTGTTTACCAAAAACATCGCCTCCTGCAAACATCAACGTATAGGAGGTCCTGCCTGCCCAGTGACAAGTTAAACGGCCGCGGTATTTTGACCGTGCGAAGGTAGCGCAATCACTTGTCTTTTAAATGAAGACCTGTATGAATGGCAAAACGAGGGCTTAACTGTCTCCCTTTTCCAGTCAATGAAATTGATCTATCCGTGCAGAAGCGGGTATATAGATACAAGACGAGAAGACCCTTTGGAGCTTAAGATAAAAGATCAACTATGTCAAGGGCCCATATGAGCCAAACTAAATAGTGACTGATTCCTATCTTCAGTTGGGGCGACTACGGGAGAAAACAAAGCTCCCATGAAGATTGGGACAAACAACCTAAAACCAAGAAAGACATTTCTAAGTCACAGAACATCTGACCATCAAAGATCCGGCTACCGCCGACCAACGAACCTAGTTACCCTAGGGATAACAGCGCAATCCCCTTTCAGAGTCCATATCGACAAGGGGGTTTACGACCTCGATGTTGGATCAGGACATCCTAATGGTGCAGCCGCTATTAAGGGTTCGTTTGTTCAACGATTAAAGTCCTACGTGATCTGAGTTCAGACCGGAGCAATCCAGGTCAGTTTCTATCTGTAATGCCACTCTTCCCAGTACGAAAGGACCGGAAAAAGGGGGCCCATGTTATAAATAAGCCCCACCCCCACTTAATGACACCAACTAAATTAAATAAGGGAAAGGCACAATACCACATCTAGACACATTATTAAGATGGCAGAGCCCGGACAATTGCAAAAGGCCTAAGCCCTTTCCGCCGGAGGTTCAAATCCTCCTCTTAATTATGCTAACCTTATTAACCAAAGTAATCAACCCCTTAGCCTACATTGTGCCCGTACTGTTAGCCGTAGCCTTCTTAACCCTAATTGAACGAAAAGTACTAGGATATATGCAACTCCGCAAAGGCCCTAATGTAGTAGGCCCATACGGACTCCTACAACCAATTGCAGATGGTATCAAACTATTTACCAAAGAACCAATTCGCCCCTCCACCTCCTCCCCATTCCTATTTCTAGCTACCCCTATACTAGCCCTTACCCTAGCCATAATATTATGAGCCCCCATACCCATCCCCCACCCAGTAATAGACCTAAACCTAGGCCTATTATTTGTCCTGGCCCTCTCCAGCCTTGCAGTTTATTCAATTTTAGGCTCAGGATGAGCCTCTAATTCAAAATACGCACTAATCGGAGCCCTCCGAGCAGTCGCCCAAACCATTTCATATGAAGTAAGCCTCGGCTTAAGCCTACTATCCATCATCATCTTTACAGGAGGCTTTACCCTACAAATATTCAACACCACCCAAGAAGCAATCTGACTCCTAATTCCGGCTTGACCCCTAGCTGCCATATGATACATTTCCACCCTAGCAGAAACGAACCGAGCCCCATTTGACCTCACAGAAGGAGAATCTGAACTAGTCTCTGGCTTCAACGTAGAATATGCCGGAGGCCCATTTGCATTATTCTTCCTAGCCGAATATGCAAACATCCTTTTAATAAACACATTATCTGTCATTCTCTTCATAGGCGCAACATACCCCCCTACAATACCAGAACTTGCATCAATTAATATTATAACAAAAACCGCACTATTATCCATACTCTTTCTCTGAACCCGTGCCTCTTACCCACGGTTCCGATATGACCAACTCATACACCTAGTGTGAAAAACCTTTCTACCAATAACCCTGGCCCTCATCCTATGGCACGCTGCACTCCCAATCGCACTCACTGGCCTACCCCCACAACTATAGCCCGGAGCTGTGCCCGAATGCCCAAGGACCACTTTGATAGAGTGAATCATGGAGGCTAGAATCCTCCCAGCTCCTAGAAAGAAAGGACTCGAACCTATATCCTGGAGATCAAAACTCCAAGTGTTTCCACTACACTACTTCCTAGTAAGATCAGCTAAACAAGCTATTGGGCCCATACCCCAAAAATGTAGGCTAATCCCTTCTCTTATAAATGAACCCCTACCTTATCACAATATTACTATCAAGTCTAGGACTAGGCACAACCTTTACATTCATCAGCTCCCACTGACTTCTAGCCTGAATAGGCCTAGAAATCAACACCCTAGCAATCCTACCACTAATAGCCCAACACCACCACCCACGAGCAGTAGAAGCTGCCACCAAATACTTCCTAGCCCAAGCTGCCGCGGCAGCAACTATCCTCTTTGCCGGGACTATTAATGCCTGAACAACAGGAGAATGAAATATCTACTGCTTATCTCACCCCTTTGCAACAACACTAATAACTATAGCCCTAGCACTAAAAGTAGGCCTAGCCCCCCTACACTTCTGAATACCCCCCGTGATACAAGGACTAGACCTGCCGACAGGACTAATCATGGCAACCTGACAAAAACTAGCACCATTCGCCCTAATTATTCAAATAGCACCTTCAACCAACCCACAACTAATCACAACCCTCGGACTACTCTCCATTTTCATTGGGGGCTGAGGGGGCCTCAACCAAACTCAACTGCGTAAAATCCTAGCCTACTCATCAATTGCTCACCTAGGCTGAATAGTCATTATCGTACAACTCAACCCCCAACTAACAATCCTAGCCCTAGCCACCTACATCATTATAACATCAACAATCTTCCTAACATTCAAACTATTGGCCACAACAAAAATCAATACACTAGCCACAAACTGATCAAAAGCCCCCACCCTCACAGTTACAACAGCCCTTGCCCTACTCTCCCTAGGAGGACTCCCCCCACTCACAGGTTTTATACCAAAATGATTAATTTTACAAGAACTCACTACACAAAACCTCCCCATCGCCGCAACCATTGCAGCCCTCAGCGCCCTACTAAGCTTATACTTCTACTTACGACTATGCTATTCTATAACACTAACAATTGCACCAAATACAAATAATGCATCAACCCCCTGACGACTACAAAATACCCAAAACATAATACCCCTAGCCACCCTCACAACCTCAACACTATTATTATTACCACTAGCCCCCCTAGCCCAAACGCTACTTAACTAGAGATTTAGGATAATACTAGACCAAAAGCCTTCAAAGCTTTAAGTAGGAGTGAAAATCTCCTAATCCCTGATATAAGACTTGCAGGACTCTATCCAACATCTTCTGAATGCAACTCAGACACTTTAATTAAGCTAAAGCCTTACTAGATGAGAAGGCCTCGATCCTACAAACTCCTAGTTAACAGCTAGACGCTCAAGCCAGCGAGCATTCATCTACTTTCCCCGCCGTTCAAACAAAAAGGCGGGGAAAGCCCCGGCGAGAAATTAACTCGCCTCTCTGGATTTGCAATCCAACGTGCTATACACCACGGGGCTCAATATGGCAGGAAAAGGACTTAAACCTTTGTTCATGGAGCTACAATCCACCGCCTAACCCTCGGCCACCCTACCTGTGACAATCACACGCTGATTCTTCTCAACTAACCACAAAGATATTGGCACCCTCTACTTAGTATTTGGTGCTTGAGCCGGAATAGTTGGTACAGCTCTTAGCCTACTAATTCGGGCTGAACTGGCCCAACCCGGCGCCTTACTAGGCGATGACCAAATCTATAATGTCATTGTCACCGCTCATGCCTTCGTAATAATTTTCTTTATAGTAATACCCATTATGATTGGAGGGTTCGGAAACTGACTTGTCCCCCTTATAATTGGAGCACCAGATATAGCATTCCCCCGAATAAACAATATAAGCTTCTGACTCCTCCCTCCCTCCTTTCTTCTTCTTCTAGCTTCTTCTGGCGTTGAAGCAGGGGCGGGCACAGGATGAACCGTCTATCCCCCTCTTGCAGGGAACCTTGCACACGCCGGAGCCTCTGTAGATTTAACAATTTTCTCATTACACCTTGCCGGAGTATCATCCATCCTTGGAGCTATTAACTTTATTACAACAATCATTAACATAAAACCTCCAGCTATTTCACAATACCAAACGCCACTATTCGTGTGGGCGGTACTCATTACAGCAGTACTTCTATTGCTCTCCCTTCCCGTATTAGCCGCAGGGATCACAATACTCCTCACCGACCGAAACTTAAATACTACATTCTTTGACCCTGCAGGAGGAGGAGACCCCATCCTCTACCAACACCTATTCTGATTCTTTGGCCACCCAGAAGTCTACATCCTAATCCTCCCTGGATTTGGGATAATCTCCCACATTGTAGCCTACTATGCTGGCAAAAAAGAGCCATTCGGATATATGGGAATAGTATGAGCCATGATGGCCATTGGCCTCCTGGGCTTTATCGTGTGAGCCCATCATATATTTACAGTAGGAATAGATGTAGATACCCGAGCATACTTTACATCTGCAACAATAATTATTGCAATTCCAACAGGGGTAAAAGTATTTAGCTGACTTGCTACCCTACATGGAGGAGCAATTAAATGAGAAACCCCTATACTATGAGCCCTCGGATTCATTTTCCTCTTTACCGTAGGAGGACTAACCGGAATTGTACTAGCTAACTCATCCCTAGATATTGTACTACATGACACCTACTATGTAGTAGCCCATTTCCACTATGTCTTATCAATAGGAGCAGTATTTGCTATTATAGGAGCTTTCGTGCACTGATTCCCCCTATTTACGGGCTATACAATACACGACACCTGAACAAAAATCCATTTCGGGACCATATTTGCAGGTGTTAACCTTACCTTCTTCCCCCAGCACTTCCTAGGCCTAGCCGGAATGCCACGACGCTATTCAGACTACCCAGACGCCTACTCATTATGAAATATCATTTCATCAGTAGGCTCCTTAGTCTCCCTAGTAGCAGTTGTAATATTCTTATTTATTTTATGAGAAGCTTTCACCGCTAAACGAGAAGTTTTATCCGTTGAACTAACCGCCACAAATGTAGAATGATTACACGGATGCCCCCCGCCCTATCACACATTTGAAGAACCAGCATTCGTACAAGTCCAAACAAACTAACGAGAAAGGAAGGAATTGAACCCCCATAAACTAGTTTCAAGCCAGTTACATAACCACTCTGTCACTTTCTCCCATAAGATACTAGTAAAATGAAGATTACCCTGCCTTGTCAAGGCAAAATTACAGGTTAAAATCCTGTGTATCTTAAGCTCAAGAGCTTAATGGCACATCCCTCACAACTAGGATTCCAAGACGCGGCCTCCCCTGTAATAGAAGAACTTCTCCACTTTCATGATCACGCCTTAATAATCGTTTTCCTAATCAGCACCTTAGTCCTATATATTATTGTTGTAATGGTTACCACCAAACTCACCAACAAGTACATTTTAGACTCCCAAGAAATTGAAATCGTGTGAACGATCCTTCCAGCAGTAATTCTTATTATAATTGCCCTTCCATCCCTACGAATTCTATATCTAATAGACGAAGTAAATGATCCCCACCTTACAGTTAAAGCTATGGGGCACCAATGATACTGAAGCTACGAGTATACTGACTATGAAAACTTAGCCTTTGACTCATATATAATCCCAACACAAGATCTGGCCCCCGGACAATTCCGCCTCCTAGAAACAGACCACCGAATAGTTATTCCAATAGAGTCCCCCATCCGAGTTTTAGTATCAGCTGAAGACGTACTACACTCATGAGCAATTCCAGCACTTGGTGTAAAACTAGACGCTGTCCCAGGCCGACTAAACCAAACATCATTTATTACCTCCCGTCCCGGAGTATTTTATGGACAATGCTCTGAAATCTGTGGTGCTAACCACAGCTTTATACCAATCGTTGTAGAAGCCGTCCCCCTAGAACACTTTGAAAACTGATCCTCCCTTATACTTGAAACCGCCTCACTGAGAAGCTAAACAGGGATTAGCGTTAGCCTTTTAAGCTAAAGATTGGTGCCTCCCAACCACCCCCAGTGACATGCCACAATTAAACCCCGCCCCATGATTTGCAATCCTTGTATTCTCGTGACTAATCTTCCTAACAGTAATTCCTAACAAAATTCTAAACCACTCTTTCACCAATGAAATCACACCCATCAACGCCAAAACCCTTAAATCAAGCACCTGAAACTGACCATGGCACTAAACCTATTTGACCAATTCATAAGCCCCGCACACCTCGGAATCCCTCTAATTGCCATCGCACTCACATTACCATGAATTCTAATTCCGTCCCCAACTAGCCGCTACCAAAACAACCGATTAATCTCCCTCCAAAACTGATTCATTAAAACCTTTACCCAACAACTACTAACCCCCCTCAACAAAGGTGGACACAAATGAGCAATGATTCTAGCCTCCCTAATAATCTTTATTCTTACACTAAATATACTCGGCCTCCTACCATACACATTTACCCCTACAACACAACTATCTCTAAATATAGGGCTAGCTGTCCCACTATGACTCGCCACAGTTATTATTGGGATACGAAACCAACCAACCATGGCTTTAGGACACCTCTTACCAGAAGGCACCCCAACCCTACTAATCCCAGTATTAATCATCATCGAAACAATTAGCCTATTTATCCGGCCCCTCGCCCTTGGCGTACGGCTCACTGCCAACCTAACAGCTGGTCACCTACTTATCCAATTAATTTCAACTGCAACTATTGCCCTCCTCCCAACAATAACAACAGTAGCAGCACTCACCGCCATCCTTTTAGTTCTATTAACCCTTCTAGAAATTGCAGTAGCCGTTATCCAAGCCTACGTATTCGTTCTTCTATTAAGCCTTTATCTACAAGAAAACGTCTAATGACCCACCAAGCACATGCATATCACATGGTTGACCCAAGCCCATGGCCTTTAACTGGCGCAGTAGCTGCTCTCTTAATAACATCAGGTTTAGCGATCTGATTCCACTTCCACTCCACAATCCTTTTAACACTTGGCCTCGTATTACTTCTACTCACAATATATCAATGATGACGAGACATCGTACGAGAAGGAACCTTCCAAGGACACCACACACCCCCCGTCCAAAAAGGTCTTCGATACGGAATAATCTTATTTATTACATCAGAAGTTTTCTTCTTTCTAGGATTTTTCTGAGCATTCTACCATTCCAGCCTAGCCCCTACCCCAGAATTAGGAGGCTGCTGACCTCCAACAGGGATTACAACATTAGACCCATTTGAAGTTCCTCTCCTAAATACTGCTGTCCTCTTAGCATCCGGAGTCACAGTAACATGAGCCCACCACAGCCTAATAGAAGGGGAACGCAAACAAGCAATTCACTCCTTAACTTTAACAATTCTACTCGGCTTCTACTTTACCGCGCTACAAGCTATAGAATATTATGAAGCCCCCTTCACCATCGCTGACGGAGTTTATGGCTCAACTTTCTTCGTCGCAACAGGCTTCCACGGACTCCATGTAATCATCGGCTCAACTTTCCTCACCGTATGCCTCCTCCGACAAATCCGATACCACTTCACATCAGAACACCACTTTGGATTCGAAGCTGCTGCTTGATACTGACATTTCGTAGACGTAGTATGACTATTCCTATACGTATCCATCTACTGATGAGGCTCATATCTTTCTAGTATTAAAGTTAGTACGAGTGACTTCCAATCACCTAGTTTTGGTTAAACCCCAAAGAAAGATAATGAATCTAATTATAACTGTTACATTTATCTCCGCAGCCCTATCCCTACTCCTGGCCCTAGTATCCTTTTGATTGCCCCAAATAAACCCGGACGCAGAAAAACTATCTCCATACGAATGCGGATTTGATCCTCTTGGCTCAGCACGTCTCCCATTCTCTATTCGATTCTTTTTAATTGCCATTCTTTTCCTCCTATTTGACCTAGAAATCGCTCTACTCCTCCCGCTACCCTGAGGTAATCAGCTACCAGACCCAACCCACACCCTTCTATGAGCCTCAACTGTACTAATTCTCCTTACCCTAGGCCTGATCTACGAATGAATTCAAGGGGGCCTAGAATGGGCTGAATAGGAGGTTAGTCCAAACGTAAGACCTCTGATTTCGGCTCAGAGAATCACGGTTCAAGCCCGTGACCTCCTTATGACCCCCGCATACTTCAGCTTTACCTCAGCGTTTGCCTTAGGACTTACAGGCCTAGCCTTCCACCGCACCCACCTCCTATCCGCCCTTCTCTGCCTAGAAGGAATGATACTATCCCTATTTATTGCCCTCGCCCTATGGATACTACAACTAGAATCAACTGCATTCTCTGCAGCCCCTATTCTCTTACTAGCTTTCTCAGCTTGCGAAGCCGGCGCGGGCCTTGCCCTTCTAGTTGCCACAGCCCGAACCCACGGCACTGACCGTCTACAAGCCCTAAACCTACTACAATGCTAAAAATTTTAATCCCCACCATTATACTCTTACCCACAATCTGACTCTCCCCTGCTAAATGACTATGAACAACATCCACTCTTCAAAGCCTATTAATTGCTTTATTTAGCCTTACTTGAATTAAGTGATGTTCAGAAACAGGCTGAACCCCCTCCAACCCCTACATAAGTACAGACCCTCTATCAACCCCCCTCCTAGTCCTCACTTGCTGACTCCTCCCACTTATAATTCTAGCAAGTCAAAACCATATTAAAACTGAACCAACCAGCCGACAACGAAGCTATATAACTCTCCTAACATTTCTACAAATCTTTCTAATCATAGCATTCGGAGCCACCGAAATCATTATATTTTATGTTATATTTGAAGCCACCCTAATTCCAACCCTAATTATTATTACCCGCTGGGGGAATCAAGCTGAACGACTGAACGCAGGAACATACTTCTTATTTTATACACTAACAGGATCCCTGCCCCTACTAATTGCCTTATTACTGCTCTACCAAAACACAAGCACACTATCAATACTAACTATTCAATTCTCCACCCCCTTAACTCTCAACTCTTGAGGAGACAAAGTCTGATGAGCAGGATGCCTAATTGCCTTCTTAGTAAAAATACCACTCTACGGAATTCACCTATGACTACCAAAAGCTCATGTGGAAGCACCAGTAGCTGGCTCAATAGTTTTAGCTGCAATCCTTCTAAAACTAGGAGGCTACGGAATAATACGCATAATAATTATACTAGACCCCCTATCAAAGGACATAATTTATCCCATTATTGCCCTAGCCCTATGAGGTATCATCATAACAGGCTCAATCTGCTTACGACAAACAGACCTAAAATCATTAATCGCTTACTCCTCCGTAAGCCACATAGGCCTGGTCGCAGGGGGAATCTTAATCCAAACACCATGAGGATTTACCGGAGCATTAATTCTAATGATTGCCCACGGCCTAGTATCCTCTGCCTTATTCTGCCTAGCCAACACAACCTATGAACGAACCCACAGCCGAACAATAATACTAATCCGAGGCTTACAACTCATTCTCCCTTTATCAGCCTTCTGATGGTTTATTTCTAACCTAGCAAATCTAGCCCTCCCCCCCTTACCAAACCTCATGGGAGAATTAGTTATTATCACAGCAATATTTAACTGATCCCCATGAACCCTCCTATTGACAGGGGCTGGTACCCTAATCACCGCAGCCTACTCACTCTATCTATTCCTGATAACCCAGCGCGGCCCCCTCCCCCAACACACCCTTGACCTACAACCATTTCATACACGAGAGCACTTACTAATAACACTCCACCTCCTTCCAGTTATCCTCCTCATTTCAAAGCCTGAAATTATATGAGGCTGATGATACTGTAGATATAGTTTAACTAAAACATTAGATTGTGGTTCTAAAAACAGAGGTTAAACCCCCCTTATCCACCGAAAGAGGCCAAGAGCAGTAAGGACTGCTAATCCCTACATCCACGGTTAAACTCCGGGGCTCATTCAAATGCTTCTAAAGGATAATAGTACATCCGTTGGTCTTAGGAACCAAAAACTCTTGGTGCAACTCCAAGTAGTAGCTTATGCTAAATACCATTATAATCTCTACTCTACTACTAACCTTAATAACTCTAACTTTACCCCTCGCAATCACACTAAGCCCTAAGCCCTCAGATCAAAACTGAGCCATAAAACATGCGAAAACCGCCGTAAGCCTAGCATTCTTCATTAGTATCATCCCATTGCTTACTTTCCTAGACCAAGGAACAGAAAACATCACCACCACCTGAGCCTGAATAAACATCATAACCTTCGACATCAACATCAGCTTTAAATTTGACCACTATTCCCTAATCTTTACTCCCATCGCATTATACGTAACATGATCTATTCTAGAATTTGCATTATGATACATACACTCCGACCCCAACCTAAACCGATTCTTTAAATACTTGCTACTCTTCCTAGTAGCTATAATTATTCTAGTTACCGCCAACAATTTATTCCAACTATTCATTGGCTGAGAAGGAGTAGGCATTATATCCTTCCTGCTAATTGGATGATGGCACGGACGAGCCGACGCCAACACAGCAGCCCTACAAGCAGTACTCTACAACCGCGTTGGAGATATTGGTCTAATCCTTGCCTTAGTATGAATTGCTATAAACCTAAACTCATGAGAAATTCCACAAATCTTCTCATTAACTAAAGACCTTGACATAACCCTCCCACTAATAGGACTAATTCTAGCTGCCACAGGAAAATCAGCCCAATTTGGTTTACACCCCTGACTTCCCTCAGCAATAGAAGGTCCTACCCCGGTCTCTGCCCTACTTCATTCAAGCACAATAGTAGTTGCAGGAATTTTTCTATTAATCCGACTTCACCCCTTAATAGAAAATAACCCTATCGCCTTAACTACCTGCCTTTGTCTAGGTGCCCTTACAACCCTATTTACAGCCACTTGCGCCTTAACCCAAAACGATATCAAAAAAATTGTAGCATTCTCAACATCAAGCCAACTAGGCCTAATAATAGTAACCATCGGCCTAAACCAACCACAACTAGCCTTCCTCCATATCTGCACTCACGCCTTCTTTAAAGCAATACTATTCCTATGCTCCGGCTCAATCATTCACAGCCTCAATGATGAACAAGACATCCGAAAAATAGGGGGACTATATAAATTAATACCCTTCACCTCCTCCTGCCTAACAATCGGAAGCCTCGCATTAATAGGCACCCCTTTCCTAACCGGCTTCTTCTCAAAAGATGCAATTATTGAAGCATTAAACACTTCCTACCTAAACGCCTGAGCCCTTGCCCTAACACTACTTGCCACCTCTTTCACCGCAGTATATAGCCTCCGAGTAATCTTCTTCGTAACAATAGCCCCCCCACGATTCTCCCCCCTCCCCCCTATTAACGAAAATAATCCTATAGTCTTAGCATCAATTGAACGACTAGCATGAGGAAGTATCATTGCAGGTCTCCTTATCACCTTAAACTTCCTACCATCAAAAACCCCAATCGCAACAATATCCCCCTCCCTTAAACTAGCCGCACTAACAGTCACAATCCTCGGCCTCATTATCGCCCTCGCCCTCACCACAGCAACAACAAAACAAATTAAAATAACTCCTTCCCTCCCCCTCCATAATTTTTCAAACATACTTGGATTCTTCCCACCAATTATTCATCGCCTCATTCCAAAAATTAGCCTTACCCTAGGAAAACAATCCACTAAACTAGATCGACAATGAATAGAAATAGGACCAAAAAGCCCCCTCTCCTTCCACACCCATCTATCCTCAATATTTAACATTGACACCAATATTATCAAAATTTACTTAACATTTTACCTAATTACAACAGCCCTAGTAATTATACTCCTAACCACTTTCTAAACAGCCCGAAGAGCCCCACGACTCAATCCCCGAGTTAACTCCAAAACTACAAAAAGACATAATAACAAAACTCAAGCACACACAACTAACATGCCCCCTCCAACAGAATATATTAAAGAAACCCCGCTTACATCCCCCCGGACAATAAAAAATTCTTTAAATTCATCAACAACAACTCACCCACTCCCATACACACCCCAAATACATCACGCTGTACCCCCAACCCCCAATATATACCCCACTACATATATCTTAACTGACCCCTCCCCCCAACCTTCAGGAAAAGGCTCAGCAGCCAAAGCAGCCGAATATGCAAATACCACCAACATCCCACCCAGATAAATCAAAAACAACATTAGGCCAACTAACGATCCACCATGCCCTACCAAAATTCCACAACCAACACCAGCAACTACAGCTAAACCCAATGCAGCAAAATAAGGAGCCGGATTAGAAGCAATCCCCACCAACCCCACCACCAAACACAACAAAAACAAATTAAAAAAGTATATCATAATTCCTGCCAGGACTTTAACCAGGACTAATGACTTGAAAAACCACCGTTGTAATTCAACTACAAGAATCATGGTAACCCGAAAAACTCACTCACTACTTAAAATTGCTAATAACGCACTAATTGATCTACCAGCCCCATCCAACATCTCTGCATGATGAAACTTTGGCTCACTTCTACTACTCTGCCTTATTACACAAATCTTAACCGGACTATTTCTAGCCATACACTATACCTCAGACATTTCAACCGCCTTTTCATCTGTAGCCCACATTTGCCGAGACGTAAATTATGGCTGACTTATCCGCAATCTCCACGCCAATGGAGCCTCATTCTTCTTCATCTGTATCTACATACATATTGGACGAGGCCTCTATTATGGCTCATACTTATACAAAGAAACCTGAAATATTGGAGTAGTACTTTTACTATTAGTAATAATAACCGCATTTGTAGGATACGTCCTCCCATGAGGACAAATATCATTCTGAGGTGCCACAGTAATTACAAACCTCCTATCAGCCGTACCATATATAGGAAATACTCTAGTACAATGAATCTGAGGTGGATTTTCTGTAGACAACGCAACCCTCACACGATTCTTTGCATTCCATTTTCTACTACCATTTATTGTGGTAGCAGCCACAGCACTACACGCCTTATTCCTACACGAAACCGGGTCAAATAACCCAATTGGCCTAAACTCAGATGCAGACAAAATTCCATTCCACCCCTACTTCTCATATAAAGACATTCTAGGCTTTGTCATACTCCTTACCGCCCTCACAACTCTCGCCCTATTCTCCCCAAACCTTCTAGGAGATCCAGAAAATTTTACACCCGCCAACCCCCTAGTAACTCCCCCTCACATTAAGCCAGAATGATACTTCCTATTTGCATACGCTATCCTACGCTCAATTCCTAACAAACTAGGAGGAGTATTAGCACTACTACTTTCTATTCTAGTACTAATAGTTGTACCACTTCTACACACCTCCAAACAACAAGGCCTTGCATTCCGCCCCTTATCCCAATTCTTATTTTGAACACTCGTAGCAGACGTCATGATTTTAACCTGAATTGGAGGCATACCAGTCGAACACCCCTTTATCATTATTGGACAAATCGCCTCCGTCCTATACTTTTCTCTATTTCTAATTCTCAACCCACTAACAAGCCTACTAGAAAATAAACGCTTAAAATTCAACTGCCTTAGTAGCTTAGTCTAAAAGCGCCGGTTTTGTAATCCGGAGATCGAAGGTTAAAATCCTTCCTAGTGCCAGAAAAAAGAGATTTTAACTCCTACCCCTAACTCCCAAAGCTAGGATTCTAAACTAAACTATTTTCTGCAACCATAAAAGTCCAACTGTCCTATGTCGCATTATGGTATAGTATATACTATGTATAATCTAGCATTATGGTATAGGATATACTATGCATAATCTAACATTATGGTATAGTACATTAAATTAGATATCCCCATACCATCATCATAACATTCTGTTTTAAACATAAAACGAAACAGGACATAAAACATACATACATAACCACCTTAAAACTTCAACAAAGTACATAAACCAGAGGACCCTCATAGCTCAATGGAACATAAAATGTAATGTTTAATAACCTATTTATACTCTTAAAATGTTTAGTAGTAAGAGACCACCAACCTCCTTATACCTTAATGCACAACGTCCTTGATAGGGTCACGGACAAAACTTGTGGGGGTTTCACAATATGAACTATTACTGGCATCTGGTTCCTATTTCAGGGCCATAATTAGCAGTATCCCCCCATAGTGAACTATGCCTGGCATAAGTTATTGGTGGAGTTCTTAATAGCAAGCACCCCCCAAGCATAGCGTTCATTTAAAGGCATGGGGTTTTTTTTTTTTCGGGCCCTTTTCCTTGGGAATTTTCTGGCCCCCTACCAAAAATTTTTAAGGGTGGCCCAAAAAGGCCGGAAAAAAGAAAAGGAAGGTTTTTTGGAAATAATGGGACGGGGAAGGAAACTATTTCACGAGCATAAGTTTATCCTTTACTCCACATACCCCTATGAGGATTCCCCCCCCCCTCGCGCATGCGAGCAATTAAACCCCCCCATACCCCCCCATGCGCAGCAAGTCCTAACTATCCTGTCAAACCCCTAAATCAGGTAAGGCTCGATTGCATGCTCAACGAGTAATGCGTGTTGATATATATATAGTGTTGCAAATTCGAGCCCCATTATACA